TCTTCAAGCACTTGAACCCGCTTGGATTACAGCTAGACAAATCGAAGCAGGGCGCCGAGCAATGACACGAAATGTACGCCGTGGCGGAAAAATATGGGTACGTATATTTCCAGACAAACCAGTTACAGTAAGACCCACGGAAACCCGTATGGGTTCAGGGAAGGGATCCCCGGAATATTGGGTAGCTGTTGTTAAACCGGGTAGAATACTTTATGAAATGGGTGGAGTAGCCGAAAATATAGCTCGAAGGGCTATTTCAATAACGGCGTCCAAAATGCCTATAAAAACTCAATTCATTATTTCTGGATAGAAATGTAGAACCAAAAAAAAGAAGTCTTGGGTATGAAAAAAACAATTGCAAGGTTTTCTTTCTTTTTTTTTTTACTTCGTCCTTTGCTTTATTTTACATTAAAAAAAAACAGATTAAAAAAATGATATGATTCAACCTCAAACCCATTTGAATGTAGCAGACAATAGCGGGGCACGAGAATTGATGTGTATTCGAATCATAGGAGCGAATAATCGCCGATACGCTCATATTGGTGACGTTATTGTTGCTGTGATCAAGGAAGCAGTACCAAATATGCCTCTCGAAAGATCAGAAGTGATCAGAGCTGTAATTGTACGTACTTGTAAAGAACTCAAACGCGATAATGGTATGATAATACGATATGATGACAATGCTGCAGTTGTCATTGATCAAGAAGGAAATCCAAAAGGAACTCGAGTTTTTGGCGCAATTGCCCGGGAATTGAGACAGTTAAATTTTACTAAAATAGTTTCATTAGCACCGGAGGTATTATAATATGAGACCCCAATAGAGTGATAGTATTTAAATAAAATAGATACACTAGTAGATTATGTCTCACGCATATACTTTTAAAAATTTTCTTTAATAATTTTTATAAAAATAAAAAAAAAAGAACATGTTGATTATATCAAAATTTGGAAGCAACAATAATTTTAGTTTATCATGGGTAAGGACACTATTGCTGACATAATAACTTCTATCCGAAATGCGGACATGGATAGAAAAGAAACGGTTCGAATAGCATCTACTAACATGACCGAAAACATTGTAAAAATACTTTTACGAGAGGGTTTTCTCGAAAACGTAAGAAAACTCGTAGAAAATAACAAATATTTTTTGGTTTTAATACTAAGACATAGAAGGAATAGGAAAGAAACTCTTTTAAATTTAAAACGAATCAGTCGACCTGGTCTACGAATCTATTCTAACTATCAACGAATTCCTAGAATTTTAGACGGCATGGGGCTTGTAATTCTCTCTACTTCTCGGGGGATAATGACAGACCGAGAAGCTCGACTAGAAGGAATCGGCGGAGAAATTTTGTGCTATATATGGTAATTTTTTTGCTATCCGAATTGTATCCGTAACTTCCTAGTTATGAAAAAAATGAAAAAAGCCAAGTTGTCTAATATTACTCCTTAGTACATTAGTTGATACTTCAAGGAGGGGTTGCCTAGAATAAAAGAAGAAAAATAGATTCATGAAGGTTTAACTGAATCACTTCACAATGGTATGTTCCGGGTTCATTTAGATAATGAAGTCAGATTCTAAGTTATGCTTCAGGAAGGATCCGACACTGTTTTATACATATACTACCAGGAGATAGAATAAAAATTCAAGTAAGTCGTTATGCTTCAAACGGGGGGCGCATAATTTCTAGACTCCACAACAAAGATTCGAATGAGTAGGCGATTTTTCAACATTCCTTTCATGAGGATCCAATTCACGGTTCAAAAATTTCAAGAAACTTATTTTCTTCCAATAAGTAAAGTAGATTCGAAATTCAGTTAAGGAATAACAATTATGAAAATAAGAGCCTCCGCTCGTAAAATTTGTGAAAAATGCCGACTGATCCGTAGAAGGGGACGCATTATAGTAATTTGTTCCAACCCGCGACATAAACAAAGACAAGGATAATCTTTCGAAAAAGGGCCTCTCTAAAGGAACCGATGAACAAATAAAAAAAGATCCGTTTTGACATGAAATGGATATATCCATATATCTCTGACTTATATCTCTGAAATTAAATATGGCAAAATCTATACCAAGAAGCGGTTCACGTAGGACTGGACGTATGGGTTCACGTAAAAGTGAACGTCGAATACCAAAGGGCGTTATTCATGTTCAAGCAAGTTTCAACAACACCATTGTGACAGTTACAGATGTACGGGGTCGGGTTATTTCTTGGTCCTCCGCCGGTACTTGTGGATTCAGGGGTACAAGAAGAGGGACACCTTTTGCTGCTCAAACCGCAGCAGGAAATGCTATTCGAGCAGTAGCGGATCAAGGTATGCAACGAGCAGAAGTCATGATAAAGGGTCCTGGTCTCGGAAGAGATGCAGCATTACGAGCTATTCGTCGAAGTGGTATACTTTTAAGTTTCGTAAGGGATGTAACCCCTATGCCACATAATGGCTGCAGACCCCCTAAAAAAAGGCGGGTGTAGAAATAAACATTGAAGAGATTTCA